TCTTCTCGCCCTTTCGTCTCACTTCGGATTCTTAGGAATCCAAAATAGAATTCTCAATAATAACTATATTAAGTATTAAGACTAAATAATAAATAATATATATATATAATTATATTAAATATAATATGAGACTTATATTGATTGAATATTATATTGATTGAATACGGCAAGAAAAAACTACTTTGTTTTGTGCTTTGCTTTACTAGGTATAGCAAGAAAGGCCGCATATTTTACAATGTTAACGTGGATTCTATTTTTGTTGGGTTAGGTTGGAACTTGTTTTTAACCGAGTTCATGTCATGATTTTGACTCCAAAAATTAACTAGGCTTAGACAGGTATCCCAAAGACAAATGTAATTGACTTACGAAAAGAGTAATGAAGAAAATTTGCTTTGTTTAGCTTTTTTGGTTTAAGCTTTATGCTTTCCCATGAACGCTTCTTGTGAGCAAGTTTATGAGAATGATTTTTTTTTCGATGAACCAATCAATCGAAAGCGGCCAGTCATAAAAAAATACAATAATGAAGAAACGAAAACTGTACACTTTTTGTATTTTAATTTTTTTTAGGGCTATACGGACTCGAACCGTAGACCTTCTCGGTAAAACAGATCAAACTAATTATTATCAAAATGATTCGAACTGTTTCAAAGACCCAACATGCATTTTTTTGCATTGGGCTCTTTCATTAACTGATAGAAATAATCAGTTAGTCTACCATAATTCTCTTGACAAAAAGATAAGAAGATGGCTCCATGTGCTCTGATTTATTATTTTGATTCCGATCCGTGAGCACTACCAAAGTGTTTCAAAGAAGGGTTTATCCTGACGTAGGTCTGCTTTTGATTTAGATCAACCTAAGTTAAATGGAGTCTCCATCGCCCCGATTCTGCCTAAAGAATCAAATATGAAACTTCATACACCTTAAAGTTCATAGGATAAGACGAAAAGAAAATTTTTTGAGGTCCTTATACTCATTATGCCTAGCATTGAATAGACTGGGTATTCACCTTATCAATATCTTAAATCAATCATGGGTTCCATTGGGCACTTAATAAATTGGAACGAACCCTTTGTCAGGCTATTGTTCTCTTGTTCCCTAAAAGTCTGGAGTAAGACATTGACTTCTCAATAAGTCTTTTGCTTATATGATGTACTCCTCAGAAAAAACATTGGCGCGCGTGTAAACGAGTTGCTCTACCTAACTGAGCTATAGCCCTCGTGATACATATTTTATCATGTCGATAATGTTTTGTCAAGATAAATATTCTAAAATCCAACATCCCATTTCTTTCATTTGTTTGATCATTATTGCTTATAAATAATATAAGATTTATAATCCATCCGTGTGGGGGTTCCTTTTCTTTTTATTTGTGATTCTAAATGACCTACTTAACTCAGTGGTTAGAGTATTGCTTTCATACGGCGGGAGTCATTGGTTCAAATCCAATAGTAGGTAGAACTTATTAGATATCAGAATCAATGGTATCTAATAAGTTTTTCTACTCACCTTATTTTATTGATTTTTGATCTTTTCCATTCCATTCTATTTCATTTGTGAATTGAAAAATTTTTCGTTGTATTCTGTATTAGAAGAATCCAATTCCACTTCCGAATTCTATTCAATTGGCAGAATAAAAAAAGGATAGGGTGTATAAACAGAAGTTCCTTTTATTATTCTAAGGCACCGACTAGTTATAGTTACGAAATCACATTGATAGCCTCTACTCGTGCCCTAGCTCGTCTGAGAGCTAGATTTGCCTCAATTATTTGTCTCTTGCCTTCAGCTTTCCTCAAGTTAGCTTCTGCTATTTCAAGAGTTTGCTGAGCTTCTTGTGGATCAATGTCACTACCCTTCTCCGCATCAGTTACTAAAATGGTAATCTCATTATTGACTATTCTAGCAAAACCATCCATCAGAGCCATCGTTAACCAGTTATCGTTAAGGCGTATTCTCAAAATACCGATATCGACAATTGTGGCAATAGGCGCGTGATTCGGTAATACGCCAATTTGTCCACTATTAGTAGATAAAATGATTTCTTTCACTTCTGAATCCCAAACAATTCGATTACGGGTTAGTACACAAAGATTTAAGGTCATTTCTTCAAGTTATTCTCCATTTCTAAGTTTCTAAGTTTGTAGCCTTCGCAGTAGCTTCATCAATGTTACCTACCAAATAAAAGGCCTGTTCAGGAAGACTATCTAATTCTCCCGAAAGGATCAATTTAAACCCTCTAATTGTTTCTGCTAAACCGACATATTTTCCAGGAGAACCGGTAAATACTTCTGCTACGAAAAAGGGTTGTGATAAGAAACGCTCAATTTTTCGTGCTCTTGCTACAGTTAAGCGATCCTCTTCGGATAGTTCGTCCAACCCAAGAATAGCTATAATGTCCTGAAGTTCCTTGTAACGTTGTAAAGTTTGCTTAACTCTTTGCGCAGTTTGATAATGTTCATCACCAACGATTTTAGGCTGGAGCACTGTTGACGTTGAATCTAAGGGATCCACTGCTGGATAGATACCTTTAGCAGCTAATCCTCTTGATAGTACAGTAGTAGCATCTAAATGTGCAAATGTAGTGGCAGGAGCAGGGTCGGTCAAATCGTCTGCAGGTACATAAACTGCTTGAATAGAAGTTATAGACCCTTTTTTGGTAGAAGTAATTCTTTCTTGTAAAGAACCCATTTCGGTACTAAGGGTAGGTTGATAACCCACAGCGGAAGGCATTCTCCCCAATAAGGCGGATACTTCGGATCCTGCTTGGACGAAACGGAAAATATTGTCAATAAATAGAAGTACGTCTTGTTTATTAACATCTCGAAAATATTCCGCCATGGTTAGGGCAGTCAAACCAACTCTCATACGAGCTCCCGGCGGTTCATTCATCTGCCCATAGACTAGAGCGACTTTTGATTCTGCAATATTTTCTTCATTAATTACTCCAGATTCTTTCATTTCCATGTAAAGATCATTTCCTTCACGAGTACGTTCACCTACTCCGGCAAATACGGATACACCCCCATGAGCTTTCGCAATGTTGTTGATTAATTCCATAATCAGTACTGTTTTACCCACCCCAGCTCCCCCGAATAGTCCGATTTTTCCTCCACGGCGATAAGGGGCTAAAAGATCTACTACTTTAATTCCTGTTTCAAAAATAGATAATTTTGTATCTAACTGTGTAAAGGCAGGCGCAGAGTTATGAATAGGGTATGTTGTGCGAGTATCTACAGGACCTAATTCATCAATAGGTTCTCCAAGCACGTTGAAAATTCGTCCTAGAGTCGACCCGCCGACTGGAACACTTAGAGGAGCTCCCGTATCAATCACTTCCATTCCTCTCATTAGACCCTCTGTAGCACTCATAGCTACAGCCCGAACTCGATTATTTCCTAACAATTGCTGTACTTCACAAGTCACATTAATTTGTTGACCAACAGTATCTTGACCCTTAACTAGCAGAGCGTTGTAAATATTAGGCATCTTGCCCGGGGGAAAGGTTACATCTAGCACTGGGCCAATGATTTGAGTGATACGTCCCGGGTTTTTTTTTTCAAGGGCGGAAACTCCAGGACCAGAAGCAGTAGGATTGATTCTCATAATAATAAATAAAAATAAAAAAAAATATGTCGAAATTTTTTTTTCGAAAATTTTCGATAGCAAGTTGATCGATTAATTCAATTGTTTACTTTTTTTTTTCAATTTCAATTAGTGAATTTTCAAGTTCAACTAACTCATTTTGAAAATATAAATATCAAGTGGATGAATAATAAAGGCTTCGGGAAGCTTTTCGTTTGTCTATCATTATAGACAATACTATCCATATTATCTATGGAATTCGAATCTGAACTTTATTTATGATTCATTATTTCTATTTCATGGGACCTTATTTCTTATTTAAGCATATCGATTTACACCTAGCTATTATTATTTTCTTTTTTTTCTATTCTATATTAATTATAGAATAATTAAGAATGTAAAAGAATGAAAAGTTAATAGCTAAGATTCCAGTAGTTTATTGAATTCCTATTGATGTACAATTTATGTTATGTGAGCCCGCTTAGCTCAGAGGTTAGAGCATCGCATTTGTAATGCGACGGTCATCGGTTCGACTCCGATAGCTGGCTTTTCTCTATTTGTTTGATTTTTTACATGATTGATAATGTCTTTTTTTTAATCAAAGAATATTGAAAAGGCTTCTTATCCCTTTTTTCTTTCCAAGAGTCACTCATTATTATGATTATTATGTGGTAGGAACTTCCAATTATGAATAAAAGTTAGAGTAATTAATTTTCTGCAGAACAAATCAAGAACAAGAAAAGGACCTTTTTTTATCTAAACATTATTTGTGTATATACAATACAGCCGGATATTGAGACAATCCATTTCATTATTTTTTGTAGTATAATACTTCAGTAGATTTTGCCTTTTTTAGTTATCATATTTATCCTTTAGTTCACTTTAGTTCAAGTTCAGTTTTAATTTAGGTTTATGAAATTTTAATAAAATAAGGAGTCTTTATGTCACGTTACCGAGGACCTCGTTTCAAAAAAATACGTCGTCTGGGGGCTTTACCGGGACTAACTAGTAAAATGCCTAGTGACGAGAGCGATCTTAGAAATCAATCACGCTCCGGTAAAAAATCTCAATATCGTATTCGTTTAGAAGAAAAACAAAAATTGCGTTTTCATTATGGTCTTACAGAACGACAATTACTTAAATACGTACGTATCGCTGCAAAAGCCAAAGGGTCAACAGGTCAGGTTTTACTACAATTACTTGAAATGCGTTTGGATAACATCCTTTTTCGATTGGGTATGGCGTCAACTATTCCTCGAGCCCGCCAATTGGTTAATCATAGACATATTTTAGTTAATGGTCGTATAGTAGATATACCAAGTTATCGCTGCAAACCCCAAGATATTATCACAGCGAGGGATGAAAAAAAAATTAGAGCTATCATTAATCTTGATTCATCCCCCAAGGTGAAATTGCCAAA